CTTAATGTCTTTTTGAGCAAGAGCTAAGGTCGCTCCTAATAGTACTGTTACTATACCAATAAAAGATATTACATACATTATGTAAGGTATAACTATGAAAAGAGGAAGGAGTCGAGCAACTAGAAAAATCCCCGCTGCTACCATGGTAGCAGCATGTATGAGAGCTGAAATAGGAGTAGGTCCCTCCATAGCATCAGGTAACCATACATGAAGGGGAAATTGGGCAGATTTAGCAACTGCGCCAGCAAATAGTAAGAAAGCACATAAAATACAAAATAAGGAATTGACCTCATTATTTTTAATTAAGTTATTGAATATTTCAAACAAATCCCGAAACTCGAAACTACCTGTTATCCAATAAAAACCTAGAATTCCTAATAATAAACCAAAATCTCCTACACGATTAGTCACAAACGCCTTTTGACAAGCATTTGCGGCAATAGGGCGTGTGAACCAAAAACCTATTAATAGATACGAACACATTCCAACTAATTCCCAAAAAATATAAATTTGTATCAAATTCGAACTAGTAACTAAACCCAACATAGAAGTATTGAAAAAACTCATATACGCAAAAAATCTCAAATATCCCTGATCATGAGACATATAATTATCACTATAAATAAGAACCAGAATTGCAACAGTAGTAATTAACATTGACATAATAGAAGTAAGTGGATCGAGCAAGTATCCAAATTCTAAAGAAAAATCATTATTAATAGTCCAAGACCATACATATTGATAAATAGAATTACTATTTATTTGCTGAATAGACAGTTTCATCGAAAAAATCATAACTATACTTAACAACGAAATACTAGAAAAAGCCCATATACGCCGAAGATTCTTTGTTGCCGTTGGAAAAAATAAAAGTCCAACTCCTATTAACAAAGGAACTGGAAGTGGAAGGAAGGGTATGATCCATGCATATTGGTATATATGTTCCATAGTAGAAGAGAAAAATTTTTAATTAATTTAAATTTTTTTGTTTAGGATTGAAAGGCTCTTGCTTCTTTTGAAATTTGAAAGAAGTCAATAAAAAATCAAGATATAGAATATCTTATCTCAATATAGAATTTTTTTTTATTTTACATTTTCTATTCTATATCAAATATTAATATAGATGTTGAGTATTTTTTTACTATTCAAATCACGAAGTTATAATTGGTCAAATAACCAATTTGTTAGTGAAAGTGAATACTTAATTATTAGAAACTATTAAATCCTATGAAGTAGAAAGATAAAACAAATTCTACTTTCATTTCCATTAAGGATAAAAATTCGACTAAAATATGAATGATAAAATCAACTAAAGACCTAATATCTAATAAAGTCAATAATGATAAAAAAAGAATGAAGTATTTTTAAATTCATTTATTCTGTAGTTTATTCAGAATTATAAACTCATTTTATTTTATGCAAAATTTTTGAATTGTTTTCCATTTCAAACAAAAACATAGAACAAAATTCGATTTTTTTAGTTATCAATTTTTTATAGAAATTTGTTACTTTACTTTCTAATTTCTATAGCATAGAATAAAAAAATGTTTCAAATCATGGATCCTTTAAAAAATTTCATTTATTGGGACCATTTCAATTTGAAAATCAAAATTTCGATGTATTTTAAAAAAATAATTCAAATTTTTCAATTAAGATCTAATCAAAGGTTGAGTTCTTAAAGTTTTCAATGTGATTTTTTATGTACATGTAAATAAAATTAAGATAAATACAGATATAACTCGAAATTTTTTTGATTCATTATTTAATTTTTATTAACCTTAATCAATTTCGTACAAATTTTTTTTGTTTTATTTTATGAATATTCTACTCCATCAAATATTTTGTTTTTCTTAATCGAATATTTTCGATTAGAAATATAGAAAATCTATTTCTAGTTTATAGTTATGCTTTTCGATTTTAAAAAGGATAATGCCTAGAATCTAAATACATAGATAATAAATAGAAAACAAAGATTGGTTTGAACAATAGATGTCTTTCACATCCAACTATAACACTGAGTAATCAATTCAAAATGGCAGTTCCCAAAAAACGTACTTCGATTTACAAAAAGCGTATTCGTAAAAATATTTGGAAAAAAAAGGGGTATTGGGCAGCGTTAAAAGCCTTTTCATTAGCAAAATCTCTTTCGACCGGGAATTCAAAAAGTTTTTTTGTACGAAAAATAAGTAATTAAACCTTGGAATAATCGAAATCGACCTGATAAAAAAAATAGTATATGGTATAAAAAATTCTAAATAATTTCATTTTTAATTTAGAATCAAAAATAGAGAAAATAAACCATTTAAGTAGGTTTTCTTTTTTTTTTTTTTATTAATTAATGTTTTGAACTATAGTAAATTGGAACTTTTTTTCTGATGATATGGAGACTTAAGAACTTTTATGCCAACCCTAAAATAGTACTTTTTATTTGAAAAACTATCTATAATCTATATATAGAGAATCGTTTTTCACTTTTCTTTTTTAGTCTATTTTGTAATTTATAAGATGGGGATTTTTTGTCCCCATCAACCTATTTATTTTGTCACAATACAAAAAAATAATAAAAGTTTTTTCTACCTATATAAAATTTAAGAAAATTGACTTAAAATTAAAATAATAAAAAAGAAACTAAGTAGTTAATAAGTATAGAATTCTTATTCTGAATATGAACCATTTCAATTGCTGAATAAAAAAGCATTTGCAAACCGAAATTGAAATGCTTCAAAAAATAATATTGTATTCAATTAATCTCGACGATTGAATAAAAAAGAGCTATTATGATTTCAAACAAGCCGCTATGGTGAAATTGGTAGACACGCTGCTCTTAGGAAGCAGTGCGAGAGCATCTCGGTTCGAGTCCGAGTGGCGGCATGGCATGGTACAAATTCTCAAAAAATTTCAATAGTGTTATAACCTATAATAAATAATGAAATTGAAATAATTTTTTTCTGATTTACATTTCATAATTTGTAATTGAAGGATTTTTTTTTAATACATATTTTATATTTATATGATATTTTCGACTTTAGAGCATATTTTAACTCATATTTCCTTTTCAACGGTTTCCGTTGTAATTACACTCCATTTGATAACTTTATTAGTGAATGAAATAATAGGACTATATAATTCATTAGAAAAAGGCATGGTAGTTACTTTTTTCTGTATAACAGGATTATTAGTTACTCGCTGGGTTTATTGGAACCATTTCCCATTAAGTGATCTATATGAATCATTAATCTTCCTTTCCTGGAGTTTCCACCTTATTCATATGATTCCCTTTTTTTTTAAAAAAGAGAAAAACTCTTTAAGTGCAATAACTGCGCCGAGTGCTCTTTTTACCCAAGGATTTGCTACGTCAGGCCTCTTAACTAAAATGCATCAATCCGCAATATTAGTACCCGCTCTCCAATCTCAATGGTTAATGATGCATGTAAGTATGATGGTATTGGGTTATGCAGCTCTTTTATGCGGATCATTATTATCAGTAACACTTCTAATCATTACATTTCAAAAAGATATAATAAAAATTTTTGATAAACGAAAACATTTATTAAATGAGTCATTTTTCTTCGGTGAGATTCAATACATGAATGAAAAAAGCAATATTAATATTGGACAAAATGTTTCGCCTTCTTCTATTAGAAATTATTACAGGTCTCAATTGATTGAACAACTGGATCATTGGAGTTATCGTGTTATTAGTCTAGGATTTCTCTTTTTAACCATAGGTATTCTTTCAGGGGCAGTATGGGCCAATGAGGCATGGGGATCATATTGGAATTGGGACCCAAAGGAAACTTGGGCATTTATTACTTGGACCATATTTGCAATTTATTTACATATTCGAACAAATAAAAATTTGCGGGGTGAAAATTCGGCAATTGTGGCTTTTATAGGTTTTCTTATAATTTGGATATGCTACTTTGGGGTCAATCTATTAGGAATAGGGCTACATAGTTATGGTTCATTTACATTAACGCTTAATTAAATGAAAGAAAGGTCCTTACGAATACAAATCAAGTCATAAACAAGTTTCTTGTAAATAGGTGAGAACCGTTTAAATCATTATTTAAACGGCTCTCACAAATGTCAAATATGTCTGATTCTAATTCCGATTCAGCCCTGCTTCTTCTTAAGAAGACTGCTTTTCTTTTATTAAATGAAAAGAAATCTATCTAAAAAAATAATTGGATAAAATAGCTTCCACTTTCTCAACTGATAGTGAAAGAACGAAATCCGGGTAAACGCCAATACCTATTACTGGTAGAAAAATAGAAGTCGAAACAAACAACTCTCGCGGTCCAGAATCAAAAAAAGAAGAGTTTGTAATATTAAATAATTTATATCCATAAAACATTTGACGTAACATAGATAATGAATAAATAGGAGTTAATATCATTCCAATTGCCATTCCAAAAGTAATTAGTATTTTTGGTATTAAAAGATATTTTTGACTGGTAATTATTCCAAAAAATACTATTAATTCTGCAATAAAACCACTCATGCCTGGTAATGCAAGGGATGCCATTGAAAAGCTACTAAAGAGTGTGAATATTTTTGGCATTGGAATCGCTATTCCGCCCATTTCGTCGAGATAAACAAGACGGATTCTATCGTAACTAGTTCCCGCTAAGAAAAAAAGTGCAGCACCAATAAATCCATGAGAAATTATTTGTAAAATGGCTCCATTAAGTCCCGTATCAGTTATAGAACTAATTCCTATAACTATGAAACCCATGTGAGATACAGACGAATAGGCTATTCTTTTTTTTAAATTACGTTGTCCGGGAGATGTTAAAGCTGCATAGATTATTTGCATTGTGCCTATTATCATTAACCAAGGAGAAAATATAGAATGAGCATGAGGTAATAATTCCATATTGATCCGAACCAATCCATATGCTCCCATTTTTAATAAGATTCCGGCTAAAAGCATACAAGTACTGTAATGTGCTTCTCCGTGGGTATCTGGCAACCATGTATGTAAAGGTATAATCGGTAATTTAACAGCAAAAGCAACAAAAAATCCAATATATAAGATTATTTCTAATGCCACAGGATATGATTGATTAACTAATGTTTCCAAATTTAATGTTGGTTCATTAGAACCATATAAACTAATACCCAGAACTCCCATTAATAGAAAAATGGAACCTCCCGCAGTATACAAAATAAATTTAGTAGCGGAATAGAGACGTTTCCTTCCTCCCCACATGGATAAAAGTAGATAAACAGGAATTAATTCTAATTCCCACATTATGAAAAAAAGTAAAAGGTCTCGGGACGAAAATGATCCTATTTGACCACTGTACATTGCTAACATCAGGAAATGGAATAATCGAGAATCTCGAGTAACTGGCCAAGCCGCCAGAGTAGCTAAAGTAGTAATAAATCCCGTCAGTAAAATAGGTCCTATTGAAAGTCCATCGATTCCTAATCTCCAATGGAAATCAAAAAAGTTGATCCATTTATAATCTTCTACCAGTTGGATTAATGGATCGTCTGGTTGGAAATGATAATAAAATGCATAAGTCGTTAGAAGGAGCTCCAAAATAGATATACATATAGTATACCACCTTATAACCTTATTTCCTCTATGAGGAAATAAGAAAATAAAAGAACCCGCAAATATGGGCAAAACTACAATTGTTGTTAACCAGGGAAAATGATTCGTGGTAAAGACAAGATACACTTGGGCCAAAAAAACCCGTACCCAAAAAGAGATTAATCTCTTTTTGGGTACGGGTTTTTGTCGGTAAAAAAAATCCAAATAAAATAAATGGATTCAAATGGAATTTTCTGAAACGTATTAATAACCTAGACCCATACTGCGAGTTGTTTCATGCCATAAATAAACCCGAACGCTTAAAAAATCGGTTGGACAAGCGGATTCACATCTCTTACAACCGACACAATCCTCCGTTCTTGGAGCCGAAGCTATTTGTTTAGCTTTACATCCATCCCAAGGTATCATTTCTAATACATCTGTGGGGCAAGCTCGGACACATTGAGTACATCCTATACATGTATCATAAATCTTAACTGAATGTGACATTGGATTTCTAATTTTTTAATTTCATTAATTTTCGATCTAGTTCTAGTCAAATAAATGAAATACATATTCAAATATCAGACGAATCAATTACCAGATGAATCAATGATTTCCCAGAATTGTTTGAATCAATCTACTTCTGGATTGGATCGGCGACTTATTAGAATATTAGAAAATAAATATAAAATGGAGAAATGGAAAAGAGGTCCAAAATACTTTGATTTATTATATTTTTGAAAGTATATTTTAAAGTGCAATATCTAGTAATCTAATTTGAATTGATGAATATTAAAATTTCAATTTCTAGAATAGAATTTTCGAAAATTCGAAAATAATAATAAAATTAAAAAACAATACTATAACTAGTTATTCAATAAATTCGATTGATTGATACGAGTTGATTTTCTGTTACGATAAATTGAAGAAACAATAGCCGGTCCAATAGCTGCTTCAGCGGCTGCAATGGCTATAACAAAAATTGAGAAAATGTTTCCTTTTAATTGGCGACTATCAAAAAAATCAGAAAATGTTACAAAATTTAGATTAACTGCATTCAATAAAAGTTCAAGACACATAAGCGCCCGAACCAAATTTCGGCTCGTCACTAACCCAAAAATCCCGATAGAAAATAAAAAAGCACTCAAAACAAGTACATATTCGAGTATCATTGACCAGCTCCTTATCAATCTTTATTCATTTCAATATGACCAACAATTAAACCAATTTGATTGACTAGAATAGAAGAATTTGATTGACTAGAATAGAAGAAATTAAGAACAAAAAATAGACTAATAATAAATTGAATTAAAAGTTTCTAAACCAATTCGAATAGAATTGAAACGAATATGATAAAATAGAATTTTTATTTCGATTGGTAGTTTAAAAAATGAATTATTATTATTGACGAGCCACAGCAATTGCACCTATTAAAGCAACTAAAAGAATTATTGAAATGAGTTCAAATGGAAGAAAAAAATCGGTTGATAAATGAATTCCAATTTGTTGACTAGCATTTATCAAATCTTGTTCTAGAATTTGATTTGATTTTGTAGTCCAAATAATCCCATACCAGGACGTATTTAAAATAGTAATAGTTAATAAAACAAAAAGACTTGTACAAACCAATGAAGTAATCCCGTCCCCAACAGTCCACAGATGAAAATTTTTGTCATATTCTGGACCATTCATGAACATTACAGAAAAAATTATTAATACATTTATAGCTCCGACATAAATAAGGAGTTGCGCAGAAGCTACAAAATGGGAGTTTGCTAGAATATAGAATAAAGATATACAAACAAGAACCAATCCTAGCGAAAAGGCAGAAAAAATTGGATTGGTAAATAATACCACTCCTAGACCCCCTAATATAAGACCTGAACCCAGAAAGACTAAAAGAAAATCATGTATTGGTCCAGGTAAATCCATTATATGTAAAATACGAGATAAAAAAATCAGAATGTTTCATGATCTTATTGACTTGAACAGGAAAAAGAAGTTTATGCGTTCTGAATTGGTAAATCCTATTATGTATAACTTAATGTTAGTAAAGTAAAGTTATTGGACCCATCGCATTTATTTTTATCTGAAAGGGTAGTGGGTAGTTCACAATTAAAATCATTCCAATAAACAGATTTTAAATATAATTTAAAGTTGCGATTTTACCAATCAATAGGAATAGTGAATAATCAGAATTTCTAGTTATTGAACAAGAAAAAAAGAAACTTTTTTTTTAAATTCAAACAAAAAAAAGAACTTTAATAATTGGGAATTGTTCTTCAATCGTGGGATTTTTCTTTTGTTTGAGGCGAATTCAAAATTGTTCGAATTGTATAATCATCGGTTATTGATATTGGTAAACGACCCAGAGCAATTTGATTATAATTTAATTCGTGACGATCATAAGTCGAAAGCTCATATTCTTCAGTCATTGATAAACAATTTGTTGGACAATACTCAACACAATTCCCACAAAATATACAAATTCCAAAATCAATGCTGTAATTAAGCAACCGTTTCTTTCGAATATCTGTTTCCAATTTCCAATCAACAACGGGTAAATCTATAGGACATGCACGAACACATACTTCACAAGCAATGCATTTATCAAATTCAAAATGAATTCGACCACGAAAACGTTCGGATGTGATTAACTTTTCATAAGGATATTGAATAGTTACAGGTAAACGATTAGCGTGGGATAGGGTAATCATAAAACTTTGACCAATGTACCTTGCCGCGCGTATTGTTTGTTGACCATAATTGATGAACCCAGTTACCATAGGGAACATATAGCAAATATCAATAAAAAAAAAGATTTTGTTTCTTTCTCTTGTTTGTACCAACCAAGTTGTGAATTAAATTAGAGTGAATATCAAATATTTTTTTTGTAGAATTTATAATGAAAGAAGTTGGGAAGAAGTTGTTAATAATAGATTGCCTAAAGAAATAGGTAAAAGAAATTTCCATCCAAGATTTAATAATTGGTCCATTCTCAGTCTAGGTAAAGTCCATCTTGTTGTAATAGGAATGAACAAGAACAAAAAAGTTTTAGCTAATGTAATTAAAATATCAAGTGTCGTTCCAAAGACTCCATCTACTTTATTTATTTCAAAAAACTCAGATATGTCTGGAATAGCGAAATTCCAACCACCCAAGTAAAGAACGGTTACAAATAATGAAGAGATTAATAGATTTAGATAAGACGCAACATAAAATAAACCAAATTTAATACCTGAATATTCGGTTTGATAACCTGCTACTAATTCTTCTTCTGCTTCTGGTAAATCAAAAGGCAATCTCTCGCATTCTGCTAGAGAAGAAATTATAAAAACAATAAATCCTATAGGTTGCCGCCACAAATTCCATCCCCAAAAACCGTATTTTGACTGCGCCTCAACTATATCAACTGTACTTGAACTGTTAGATAATTATAGTCGATAATAAGATCACTCTCGTCATCGCTATTACAGAACCGTACATGAGATTTTCACCTCATACGGCTCCTCAAGGGCCATAAATAAATCTAAGGATTAATTCGATATTCTTTAATCTTGATATGTTTGTAGAATAAATAAAGTGAAAATCAATTGAAAAACCCTGAATTAAACCAATGAAATTCTGTCTGCTATACTATAAAAGTGCTTCGGAATTGATCTCCTCCTTTACTTTGAAGAATTTTCATTTTTTTTATTGAGTAATAACTTAATCCTTGAATAAAATACTCTTTTTTTTTCTCAATATCATTAAAAATTTCACCTTAGTTTTATTATTTTCAATTCCGAAAAAGAATTCATCAGCCATTCATGATTTATGCGATGACAAAAATCTCATTTCTGTGAATATGGATATCGCAAAAAAGATCTTTTTTTTTTTGCAATTCCATTTAGATATATTTTTATATTATCTATTTTTTTTTTCGTCCCTCTTATTTCTTCTATTTAGGCTTGAAATAAAAAAGTAAAGGATTACTTCGTTCCTGATAGTCATTCACTTAATCGGTGGATAGGAGCATACTCTGGATCGGAATTTCTGGGAGTACTACTTGATCATTTCTACCAATTTAAAGCCTCAATTAGGATTTCTTTTATGTATATGTAAAAATCTTTTTTTGGATAACTTACATAATCTCTATTACAAATCCTTTGTGTACTTTGGTGTTCCTAATCATCCACCCATTTGTTTTTAATCTCTATGAGAATTGATGTCATATATCATAATACATATAAAAAAAGATAGTAAAACTTCATAGAATTATTCTTTTCAACCCGCTTCAAGTCGTGATGACTAATTAGCCAATCTTGGGGTTGATTGCTTATGTTTATTTTCGTTTAACCCTTGTACATAGGCAATGAGATTCGATTTTTTTACTGCAAATTTCGAAGCTGTTTTCTTTCACTCCTCTAACTATCTGGTTTAGTTTATCAACCCGAGCAGTGAATAAAAAAAATCAAATACTATTCAATACATTTTTTTATTCTTAGAAACCTAAAAAGAAATGGTTGAAGGTGAAGACCCATGTTTCTACGAATCACACGTAGAGATATTGATAATACACATAGAGTTAATGGTATTTCATAACTAATTGATTGGGCAGCAGCCCGTAGACCACCTAAAAAGGAATATTTATTATTTGATCCATATCCTGACATAAGAAGTCCAATGGGAGCAATACTTGAAATAGCGATCCATAAAAAAACACCAATATTGAGATCAGCTAGAACAAGGCGAGAACCAAAAGGAATTACTGAATAACTTAGTAGAATTGATATGACTGCTATAGAAGGTCCGATACTAAATAAATGTGTATCCCCTCTAGATGGAAGAAGATTCTCTTTAAAAAGTAGTTTTGTTCCGTCCGCTAGAGCTTGAAGAATTCCTAAAGGGCCAGCATATTCAGGTCCAATACGTTGTTGTATACCCGCGGATATTTCTCTTTCTAACCACACAATTACTAGTACACCTATTGTGATTCCCAATACGAGAATCAAAATGGGGAAAAGCATCCATATAGTCCCATAAACCTCTTTTAAGGATTCTAGTCTGGAAAAAGAATTGATAGCTTGTACTTCGGTTATATCAATTATCATTTCAACGATCAACTTCTCCCATAATGATATCTATACTACCTAGTATTGTCATAATATCAGCCAATTTCATTTTTTTAACTAACTGAGGAAGAATTTGCAAATTGATAAAACCCGGCGGGCGAATTTTCCATCTCCAAGGAAAAACACTCTGATCTCCTATCAAAAATATTCCTAATTCTCCCTTTGGAGCTTCGACTCTTGCATAAAGTTCTTGTTTCGACAATTCAAAAGCAGGAGATGGTTTTTTACTAATGAATCGATATTCAAAATCATTCCATTCAGGATATTTTATCCTATTAATATTAAAGCGTCGGATTTCTAAATTCTCGTATGGACCTCCTGGAATGCCTTCTAGAGCTTGTTGAATAATTTTTACAGATTCTACCATTTCACCGATTCGTATTAAATAACGAGCTAATGAATCTCCTTCTTTTTGCCATTGAACTTCCCAATCAAATTCATCATAACACTCATAATGATCAACTTTACGAAGATCCCATTGTATTCCGGAAGCTCGTAGCATCGGTCCTGATAACCCCCAATTTACTGCCTCTTCTCCCCCAATAATGCCTACGTTCTCAACTCGTTCTAAAAAAATAGGATTTCGCGTAATAAGTTTTTGGTATTCAGCAAGCCCTATTAAAAAATAATCACAAAAATCTAAACATTTATCTATCCATCCATAAGGTAGATCGGCAGCTACTCCTCCAATACGGAAATAGTTATGCATCATTCTCATACCGGTGGCAGCTTCGAATAAATCATATATCAATTCTCTTTCTCTGAAAATATAGAAAAAAGGGGTCTGTGCGCCAATATCTACCATAAAAGGGCCGAGCCATAACAAATGAGAAGCTATACGACTTAACTCCAACATAATTACTCTGATATAGCTAGCTCTTTTAGGTACTTGAATATTTCCTAATTGTTCGGGTCCATTTACAGTTATTGCTTCTGTGAACATAGTAGCTAAATAATCCCAACGTGTTACATAAGGCAGATATTGTATAATTGTTCGGTTTTCCGCAATTTTTTCCATACCTCTGTGTAAATAACCCACTATTGGTTCGCAATCAATAACATCTTCACCGTCTAAAGTAACGATGAGTCGGAGAACGCCATGCATTGATGGATGGTGAGGGCCCATATTGACTATCATGAGGTCTTTTCTGGTAGTTGGTACAGTCATAGGTTTTTCCCCGATTCATTCTTTCACGAATTCATTTTTCCATGAATTGCTGAAAACAAGAAGAAGTTCATCAAAATTCAAGATCTAATAAATCAAATAATTCAAAACGACTCTTCAAATTAACGTGTTTTTAGTTCTCGAATGTTCAATCGACTGATTAATTCTTTATAACGTACTCCATTTTTCTTTGACAAATAAGCCAGTAATCGTTGACGTTTTCCCAGAATTTTTCGTAGACCTCTCTGAGATGAATAGTCTTTTTTGTGGAATTCCAAATGGGAAGTAAGTCTTCGTATCTTATTGGTAAAACAGAATACTTGAAATTCAACGGATCCCCTGTTTTCTTCTTTTTTTTCATGCGAAATAACAGATATGAATGAATTTTTTTTCATAAATTTTTATTTTAACCTTCCTTATCTTTTTTTTAGTTTTAGCAAATATGGAATTTTACTGATCAGTAATAATAATGCAAGCTATTTTAATCTGGTATACACAATACCTTATTGATTCATTTTATGAAAGAAACTTAATAAAGAAAATTATGTTGATTCATTTCTTAATCTAATTAATACGTTATCGAATTAGTATCATGTATCAAAATTGCACGTACGACAAGGCGTATGTGCAATTTTGATACATGATAAGGAATCTATAAGACAAATGTATCATAAATGAACTTTTAATTGTGGATACATATGTATTCTTAATATACTAAAACGACTCCCATTATTAGTATCAAACCAATAACGATTCATACAAGCTAAATCTTCTAATCGATAATTGGGCCAAAGAAAAAATTGTAATTTTCTAAGTGTATTTTTATCTTGATCAAGATCTTTGTTTTCATCAAAAAATTGACTACAGTTTTTTACCCGATTTCCTATTTGTTTTGTATTCACACCATTATTATTCCTTGAATTCAAACAAATTAGAATTCTCAATTCTCTACGACGTCTAAGCGATAAAATATTTTCAGGAACAAGCAAATCAAAATTTTTTTTATCAAGATTTTCACTATATATTTTTTGATTATTTTGGTGTTTACTCTTATGAACCAAAGAAATACCCATGATTTGATATAAAATCAATAGTTCATCATCTTTTACAGACAGAGGAATCGATTTAACAATCAATATTCCCTTTATTAGCAAGTCTCTAAGACTTAAATCGTCATTTGGAAACATTATGTCCATACTCAGTTCTTTTCTTTTTAGAGAGTCTATAGTAATTTCTATCGGATTTCTCAATCTAAGCTGGAGACAATATACTTTGATATTATCGATCAGGTTTTGATCCAAAGACTGACCCCAGCTCAATTGAAAAAGCAAATAATTTTTCAGTAAGAAATCGAGTCCTGCTTTTTTAACCTTCTTGGGTTTTTCAGGTATTGTCACATCTAATTTTATATGATTTTTTTGAATTTGTTGATTTGGGAGAATATATTCAACCTCATCTTCGTCTATATTCCCTTTCTTTACTAATTCATATAAGTCATTTGACGTTGATGGTATAAAATCATTCGTTTTTTTATTTCTATTGATGTTTTTATTTTCACTCAAATTTTCACTTAGATTAGAATTTGAAAAAAGAAAATCTGTTGGTATAAACCAAGGTTTCATTTTATATTCATTAAAAAACAAGACAAATTCAGAGAAAAACCAAGATTCCAAGGGACGTCTTAATATTTCTTCATTCATTCCCATCCAATCAAAAAGGTTTTTTTTTTGATGGGATCGATTGATTTCTTGATAAATTGTGTGATAAAAAATATCTTTCTTATCAATTTTCTCAACAATTTGATAATTCTTAGATTCAGTTTTAGTATTTTCATTCATGTTAGTACTGATATCGACCCAGGCCTCAATGTCGATTTTCTTTCTAAGACAAAAATGGATAATTTTCAAATCCAAATATTTTCTATCTGTATTTTTCTCTATATCCATAATATCTTTTATTCCTAAATAATTACTGATAGGAATATTCCACCACATGTCAATTAATTTGTCTTTATCTATGTTGTAATTATAAATATAAGAAAATTCTTGGTTTTTATTTACTTCGACTGGTATCCCATAACTAGATTTATATGAATCGTTCATATCTTCATAATAAACAAATTTAGATGATAAAACATCATATCTATAGCTCTTTGTAAAATTCAATTTTGGATCTGGCAATAAACCCTTTTCCGAATTATTTGTATTTTTGTAATTAATTAATTGTTCTTTTTGATAGAAATTCCTTTTGTTTTGTTGAAAATTTTGATTTTCAACAAAACAATGTTCAGTCACTTTATTTCGCCATTTTTGTGGTACTAATCGAGACCATTTTATCTGAGGTAAATCATAGTGATAATTACTTTTTGATTTTAACCAGTTTTTCCATTGGTTGATTCCAGAATTCGGAATTTTTTGAGTCTGTAGCTGGGAATGAGCTATTCCTTGGGTTACAAAATAATTTTTTATTTCATTTTTAAGAAATAAAGATATTCCAGGATACTGAAAGACAGATCTTAAGTTTAAAATCTGGGCTTGGGATAATTGGTAAAATACATAGGCTTGTGAAAAAAAAGAAAAATCAGAAAAAATCTTCGAATTCTTATAAATATTACTATTATTAAGATGAAGAAAAGGTAAAATTATTTTTTTTATAGTCGAAATAAACTGAATTATATTGATATTTGTCTTATCAATCCTTTCATGATTTGTTTCATTATTGTAAATGGATTTATCAATCCAATTTTTTGTTGATTCAAGAAAAAGTTGTGTATTAATTCTGGTAATATTAATGATATAGAGAAATATATCTATGTATAGCCTTTCTCTAAAAAATTTCAAAATATAATTTGATTTACAGATTAATCGAGCATTTTTTCTTTTTAATATTTGACCCATATTTTTGGGTGATTCGAATCTTTTAGTACCATAATGTATTTTGTTAGGACTACTATTTATTTTTATATTGTCTTTTGAAATTTTTTCGATTTGATTTTTAATTGTCCTTGTTCTATTAGCCAGATCTTTTATTTTTTTTTCTGTCACTGAAGAATTTGTCCAATTCAGGAATCGGGTTTGGATGGATGATTCATGAATCATATCATTATTGATTATCGAATCTTTTTCTTTTTTTCTTTTACTGGATTCTTCTCTCAATCCAACTACTAGAATTGGATTTATGGTTGGCATTTTTTTTCTTTTTTTTTTTTTAAATAGAATGATTTCAATAATCCAATTTTTTGTTTCATTCGAGGATTTTAGAAAAAATTCTATTTTTTCTTTGATAATTTTTAGAACTTCAAAGCGGTTTTTTCTAAATTTTCGAATTTTTTTGTCGAGTTGTTTAAAAATAGGTTGAAAAAAAGGAGAGTATTTTCGGGGAGGACCAAACACAAGGTCAGTTTCCATTCCAAAAACTGTTAAAAAACAAAAATTTTCTTTTTCATTTTGTTCTTTTTGTTTTATTAAATCTCGATAAGAAGGTCGTGTCATAGATTTGTGCCAAGGTTTTAGACAGAAAGGATAGAATATCTTTATCTGAATACCATCTGTTAACCAGTTTTTAGGAAATTCTGTTTCTGATAATTGAACGCCGTTATAGGTACATTTAACATGTATTTCGTTATTCCAATCGTTGAAATCTTCAGCCCACTCGGGAGGTTGAAATAATAATATACGACCAATATTTTTTGCTATTATCAATAAAGGCAATAGAATATATTTTCTAAGAATTGATTGAGTTATTAACATTAAACTCCTTATTACTTGAGTAAATGGATTGCTATCCCAGGCTTCGGCTATGTCTATTCGTGTTTGTTCTTGTCTTTTTTCTTCCTCTACTTTTCTTTTTTCTTCCTCTATTTGGTTCTGTATCCTTTTCTTTTTTTCTTCTAATTCTTCCTTTTTATAATCAGAACTTTGAAATTCTGAGTTTTTTCCCATCCAATTTTTCACAATTCGTTTAATTAATCTGGAAAAATTAACAAAATAAGATTTATTTATTCTGTCTAAAAAAAGTGGGGAATGTATATTTGCTTGAGAGAATTTCCAAATACCTACTTTACGTCTTTGAACACGCATGGAACCTTTGATTACATCTCGACGAAAATCGGGTTGTTGTGGATAACGTATAAAAGCGATTTCGCCCGGTTGCTCCGCCATATCCACAGTATTAGGAGAAGGATTATCAGTATTCTCTTGCTTATCCGTATAAATCACTCCACGTTTAGCTCTTCTTGAGCGAATTTGATGCTCTCCCAAGAATTCGTTGTTTTCAATTTGTCTTTTATATTGTTCTATATCATCGATTAATTTGTATGACCAACGAGGAACTTCTTTCCTTATTTCTTTTATTTTAATATATTTTTTTGGAATTTTTTGAGTAAAAGAATCCGCTATGATTGTATCAACTAAAAATTTAAAAAATATTTCGTGATTTTCAGAACCAATTTGTCCTTGCTCTGAAAGTAAAGAAATATTTTTCTGATTGAATGTCAATTCTCCTTGACTCAATAAAGTTACAAAATGTCTAATTTTTGGTGATATTGATTTTTTATTAAATGGATCTTTTTTATGTTCAAATTCTTCGTAATTCGAATCATTATCCAGAACACTATGAATTTTATTTGTAAAAATTTCATCTCCTAAATTTTTTATTGTAGTTTCAGGTAGATTTAGAAAGGGTGAAACCTTGTCTTTTATTATACCACGATAGGATCCATTTAATAAAGGATCCTGTGTTTCTTTCAAATATTCCTTTTTAGTTTTATCGTTGCATAATCGAGTTTTTTTATCGAGTACATCTATATAAAAAAGCCCTTTGTCTAGAATTATAATTCTATTAACAAATTCATTGATTAAGTTGTTTTTTTTTTTTTTATTCGTATAAATCCAATAAGTATATAGTTCATCATCCAAATTGGATTTTTCTGTTGTAGCCAAAGAACGATTTCTTTCTATCATTTCCCAGAAATTTGAGAAACTGGTTGGATATGTAAAAGAAATTCTTTGTTTTCCATCATTTTGACATGGATAAAAAAAATATTGTGACATTTCATTTCTTATCGCTTTTTCAAATCGATTGTTTTTTATATATCGCGTTGGACGATTCCAACGTTTATAGTCGAAAAGAAGAACAAGAGGGTGTTTTTCATACCATAAAGGTTTTTTATTTTCTTCAAGTATTTCTATTTGTTCATCATCGAAATTGTCTTTATTCTGGGAATACGAAGTTGAGCTATTTTTGTGGAATTCATCCTTTGTTTTGTCCTTTCCATTCACTCGTATCTTTTCCGTTTCATCGATTTTGTCCGGATCCTCCTTTTCTTCCGAAAAAAGGGAAGAAGATCCTTCTCCTTCGATGAATCCCTCTTCTTGCTGTTTAGTCTCCTCCGTTTCGGAAGTTTTTTCTATTTCTACATCTGTTTCTTCCTCTTCTTCCTCACTTTCTTTCCTTTCTGGGGTTGCTTCCAGTTTGATAGTAAAAATAGGTGACGGCATTCTACCTAAATAGTAGACACAGCTAATAAATAAGAGAATACTAAAGATTCGAGCTATAGAATTTCTTAATTCTGACAGAAGGTACTTATTAGATCTAATAGAATGATTTTGCTGTATCCAGACTAATACCAATCCAGCCCCTTTCATGAATAAAATGTGACCAATTAACCAACCA